TGATAATCATAATCAATGGAATAATATGATGAATACATTAAATATTCAGCGTAAAGCATGAAATGAAAAAAAAAGTGTAGCAAAAGGGTGCGGTATGGGGGCATTTGCCTTGCCCTATATGTGCAAATCAAAATCGGGCGGATCTTTACTCGGAGTAGAGCGCAAACCTAAAAGAATTGAATAAGACCCTTCGGGAACAAGAAAATGGCATCACGATTTGAATTGGATCACGATGAAAAATACATCAATGATGAAGTTAGTTTGATAAGTTTAATGAATTCTTTTTTAGATGTAAACACATCAAAACTCATCTTTCTTGAAAAATGGAAGAAAAGCCCTCCGTTAGAATAGAAGTTAGACAGAACTCACTAGCAAAAAGGGGGGGGCTGGAATCTACACATTGATTCTTTTTTTTTCGCGATTTATTTGGTGAACCGTATGTATCAAAAGGTACATGTACGGTTTATAGGGGGTAGTTTTTTATCCTAATCAATCGACTTTATCGAGAAAGATTACTGTTTTTAGGTCAAGATGTTGATAGCGAGATTTCGAATCAACTTATCGGTCTTATGGTATATCTCAGTATAGAGAGTGAGACCAAAGATTTGTATTTATTTATAAACTCTCCCGGCGGATGGGTAATACCCGGAATAGCTATTTATGATACTATGCAATTCGTGCGACCGGATGTACAGACAGTATGCATGGGATTAGCCGCTTCAATGGGATCTTTTATCCTGGTCGGAGGACAAATTACCAAACGTCTAGCATTCCCTCACGCTCGGCGCCAATGGGTTTTTTTTTGAAAGAAAACTATGCCTTCGCCGTCTGAACTATGAATATTAAGTAATAATAGCATGGCATTTCGAATTCGATATAAGAAATTTTTTTTTCTTGTTTTTTAAAATAAAACGGTAGATTATGTATCGAAAGATTAGTATGAGATATAGGGATATTTACGATTTTATCTTATCTATCGGGATCTATTTTAGCGTCACAAACTTTTTTGTTTTCACGCCCGGGGACTCTTAACACATTTATGTTATGAAAGAGTACGAAAAAAAAAATTATATTATTTTTTTATTTGCATTTGAAAAAAGAAACTTTGGGATTGCTAAATCGCCCATGAAATAAAGCAACGGAACCACCATAGTATTTTTTTAACTCCTAAAAAAAAGAAGGGCGGTTATTGTATTATTTACCGATCTAGGCATGAGAAATGAAATATTCTCTGTTTTTATTCAATGAAAGGTAAAAGTCAATTCTATTGTGGAGCCGTATGCAATGCGCAAACAATGCCTGTACGGTTGTTCAATTTTATCTTTTTTTTTCTTATTATTCGTTATCTGTTCTCTTTCTCGTCACCGTATCAGCCGAGATAGAGTAACCATCGATTATCTTATATCCTCAGGGTAATGATTCATCAACCTATTGCTGGTTTTTATGAAGCACAAGCAAGAGAATTTGTCCTGGAAGCGGAAGAACTACTGAAACTTCGCGAAATCCTGACAAGGGTTTATGCACAAAGAACGGGTAAACCCTTATGGGTTGTATCCGAAGACATGGAACGAGATGTTTTTATGTCAGCCACAGAAGCCCAAGCTTATGGAATTGTTGATCTTGTAGCAGTTGCCTAAAAAATAGCAGGAATTTTATGCAATCGCAGTTTGCGATTTTATTTATTATTTTTATTCTTTCCTTTTTTTAACTATTAATATAGAAAATTAATATAGAAAATAAATAACTCATAATCGTCCGGTTAGGATCGATCTAAACCAGCCCATTATGCATACGATTCAACATGCCAACTATTAAACAACTTATTAGAAACACAAGACAGCCAATCAGAAATGTCACCAAATCCCCCGCACTTGGGGGATGCCCTCAGCGCCGAGGAACATGTACTCGGGTGTATGTGCGACTCGTTCAGATCATGGGTTCGGATAAGATAAAATAAAGGAAACCCTTTTTCCGCTATCCGTGAGCAGTACGGATGAATAGGATAGAATAGAAGAAAGCCCTTCGCTATCTAAAAAAAAAAACATTTATCATACCCCTCTCTTGTGTATCAAATTTATGGTTTCCATTGGTGCATTAATCACCGCAATTTTCAATTTAAAATGAGAAAGAATTCCCATTGGTAGCAAATGATTAGTCGTTAAGCAGGGGAAATCTTATTTTAATTTAAATTAAAATTAAAATAAAAAAAGGCCAAAAGTTATGCCCCTACTCTTCTCTTGCAAGAACGGACTAACAGGGTCAGCCAATCCGCTAATTTTCATAATTAAATACCGTTACTGTATAGATAGATCTCGTTGTGAAAGAACTATTACTGGAGAATTCATGAGTAGAGCTAAAAAGTATGAACTGTACAAGTTAGCAATAGCATTGATTAAATGATTAAATGAGGAAAGGGGCTCCGGTGTATAGAGCAGACCTCACCGTTTAAGAAATAACCATAGAAACGATGGAACCCACTAATTTTTTAGCTATTTCTAGTTATTACTTTTTTATTCGGTTTTTGTTTGATACCCAATATCAATACAATTTTTTTTTTCTTTCTCTTTTTCTAGGCGAAATACCTAGAAAAAAAAAGAACAAATCGTGGTTGGGAAGGTTATAGTAGCAAAAGCCGTTGGAATTATTATTTTATACATTGGCAGAATCCGTTTTGTTAATATAGAAGGGGGAAAACGAATAACTGAAAGAAAAGAAATTTATTAGTTATTCATCAAAGTTTCGTTTATTCAATGACCAGAATTAGACGAGGATATATAGCGCGGAGGCGTAGAACAAAAATTCGTTTATTCACATCAAGTTTTCGAGGGGCGCATTCAAGACTTACTCGAACTATTATTCAACAAAAAATAAGAGCTTTGGTTTCGGCCCATCGGGATAGAGATAAGCACAAAAGAAATTTTCGTCGTTTATGGGTCACTCGGATAAATGCAGTAATTCGCGAAAACGCGGTATCCTATAGTTATAGTAGATTCATAAACAATCTGTCCAAGAGACAGTTGCTTCTTAATCGTAAAATACTTGCGCAACTAGCTATATTAAATAGGAATTGTCTTTATATGATTTCGGCTGACATTAGAAAATAAGGAAAGTGGAAGGAGTACATCGGGATGTTTTACATACACGTTATTTCCGGGAGAATGAATTCCGAGAAGGTAGAATAGAAATTAATATGATAAAATCAGAGAATATGATCAGGTAGCCAAACTGAGTAAAAACTTGAATTTAGATAAAAAAAACGATTTTTTTTTTCCAATTCGTTTTTTTCTTACAAGACGACGACAATCAAATCTAGATTTTCAGATTTTTCGAACAAAATATCAATTTAATTTGAGCTCGGATTCGAATTTTGATTTTGATTCAATTGAAGAGTAACCCTATTTTTTTCTAGTTCTAAGACCAGAAGTGCGAGCGACCAATTCGTTTTTTTCAAAATGTTTTTCATTATTAAGAAAAGGTAACAAAGATAAAATACGGGCTTGCTTTATAGCAATAGTAATTAATCGTTGTTGTTTTAAAGTTAATCTATTTACCCGCCTAGATAATATTTTTCCTTGTTCACTAATAAATCGAGTAATTAAACTTATATTTCTATAATCAATTCGATCCCCCGATTGGATCGGGGGCAAACGCCTACGAAGGGGTCGCTTGGACTTAAAAAAAAGTCGCTTGGATTTATCCATGGTTTGTTTAGTCCTTATTTTGAAAATCCTATTTCTTATAATTCTAAATCATTATCATTTTTGATCCGATCAAGTAAAATAAATAGGATTTTCCTTCTTTCTTGTTTCTATTTCAATATAGAATTTACAATATTGAAATTATTTACAATATTCAATTTATTAAAATTGTATATACAATTTTATAAATAGATTTTATCTTCCCATATTATACCCTAATAGGATATTTTTTGTTAATATATCATTTTTCATCTTCCCTGTAAAGCCGCTAGCGTTTCCGTCTATTTCTTTATCTCCCCATGAATTGTATGCTTGGAACAATAGGGACAGAATTTTCTCAATTCCAATCGATTAGGCGTATTGTGTCGATTCTTTTGAGTACTATATCTGGAAATGCCTCTTGGTTTCTTATTAACATTGTTTCGAACACAACCGGTACATTCCAAAATAATTCTTACTCGGACATCTTTACCCTTGGCCATGAGCCCCTCCCTCACCTTGGTTTTTTATTTACTCAACGCTTCGATTTTCCGATCTGAAGAGAAGAAGAGCGGAATAAAAAAAAAATCGAAGTTGCTAGCTCGAAATCAAATCCATAAATCAAATTATAAAAAATTTCATTGCAACCCAATATCCTAATAAAAAAAAGTAATAAAATAAAATAATAAGTAATACAATGCTTTGAAAATAGATTTCAATTAGAAGTTTAGTACAGTATTTCATTTAAACATCGTATATGATACTCTCGCCCTAGCTACATTTTGATTTCCGTTTTCTTAATTGACGTTAATTTACTTGAAATTAATTGACGTTAATTTACTTGAAAACGGGGACCGCGCTCTGAATTTTGCTGCGGTTGAATAAACTTTCTTTTATTCTATATTTTTTTTTTATTTATAAAAAAAAATATAGAATAATTTTTATAAAAATAAAGAAGAGGAGGTAGCAGTCACAGATATTTAATTGTATCTCTAATCTTCTTCACACCCCCCGTTATTGTTATGTTAATAAAATAACTAGAATGAAAAAAACGGGAATGTCAACGCATCCGGAAAAAAGCGATTGATCTCTATCAATAGACCGGCTAAAGCCCCGAACCATAGAGTACTTATTACCGGGGCTACAGATAGATATGTTTTTAGATCTCGCATTTTAAATCCTCCTTATTGTAATAATTGTAATATAATTGTAATAAATAATATTTATTGTAATACCTAATGGTAATACATATATGATCAGATCGGATATATAGTTAAATAAAAAAAGATCAGATGTATATATAAAAAAAAGCCACTTGCGTTTGGTTTGTACACAGAATCCAGAATTCAAATTGAAATGTACAACGCTTTGATAGATAAGATTTTCCTTTTCTTAAAAGAACAAAATATATATCTTTTTTCCTATTTTATTTTTTCATATACCATAGAATATCATATAATAAAATAAAAAAAAAAGTTTATTATTATATGATAAAAAAATGATATGAGATCAAAAAAAAAAAAAGACGAAATAGAAAGATCGAAATAGCAAGATAATATGTATATCAATGAAGAAAATAAAATAAGTATATAGAAAAGAAGGCAGGAATTCTCTACAATGACATTGTAATCCAATTGAATTGAAATGAAAGGGATGTAGCGCAGCTTGGTAGCGCGTTTGTTTTGGGTACAAAATGTCACGGGTTCAAATCCTGTCATCCCTACCTATCACTTCGCCCCAGAGCTATAACGAGGGTCCATTGAAATCAATAAAAATTGGACATGACATACCTACTCTTTAATTTCTATTTTATATCATATTATATATTATCCTATAGACCTTCAACATGTATTGTAGTTAAAAAAAATAAAGACTTTTTTTCCTTACAGTCTTTTTTTTGTAATTTCGTGGTAAGAAAGCGCTCTTAGTTCAGCTCGGTAGAACGTGGGTCTCCAAAACCCAATGTCGTAGGTTCAAGTCCTACAGAGCGTGATTCCGTTCTTGTTTTTTTAGGTCGAAATTTTTACGTAAAAAATGGAACAGCAATCTGAATTTGACCTCCCCCTTTCTTGAATCCGAAGGAGGTCAGAAAAGCAAGGTATTAATTAATCAAAGGTCCAACTGATCACCACGTCTGTATTGTAAATATGCAGTTACGAATAATCCAGCCAAAGTAATAGGAATTAGACCTAAAACAATTCCAAATAGAAAAACTTCAATCATTTCAATTTCTTTGATTCAATTTCTTTGAAAGGGAAAGGGAGAGGTAATATTTATTTTTAAATATTAATCCATATTGCACATAAATTTCAATAAGCAAAAATTGAAAATTGATACGATAAGAAACTAGAGAATCGAGAGAATACTACGGAAAAAATGTCTTTTTTTTATGTTATTTTAGTTTTCTAATTTTATAAATTTTCTAATTTTATAAAGGGCTCATTCAATTTATTTCAAATAAGTCCTATCTTGTTCAGACCAATAAATAGGGCTGACGTTATAGTTAAAACTGCTAGTAGAAAACCGAAATAACTAGTTATAGTAGGCATGAGGGGGCTAAATAAACTTTTTTTTATACATATGTTTGTAAAGTACTTTCCTAGGTTAAAGCTTTTGAAAGATAAAAGAATAAACAAAAATACCAATTGAAAAAAGAAAGTCAATTGAAAACCTTATTTTTATTGATCAATCATTTCTCAATCATTATAATTATCATAATCATTATAGACGACACTAACAAAAATAGGGTGATAGAGGTAGAAAAAGAAATAAATTCACCATCAATGACATCTAATGATCCACCCACGATTTTGAATCAAAAGATTCATTGAACAACTCTTGAAAAATAAAATAGAAAGCTACTATTTATTATTATTAAAATCTTGATAATAATAAACTAAACTTAATAATAAGAACTAACTTCATTTAAAGAAACTTTCTTTAACTGATTACTACGGAATAAAATTGTAAAATTCTTTCGATTTTGATCTCTTTTTTAGTTTATTTATTTTTTTAGTTTATTTATATCAAATTTGTTCAAATTTGTATCGAATTCAACCCGCTTTTAGAGTTTTTTTAGAATCCTCTCCTTTTCTTCTTTCTAATTAGAAAATTTATAATAATAATTTTCTAATTTAGAATACCCTTTTGGTTTTTCCTTTTTTTTTACTTTAATTTTAATTTATTATTTTATTAGATTATTTTATTCGATTTCTTAGCGGCTTCATTCGCATAATATCTAGAAAAAGACAAAAAGTATTGCCCAACCAAATCGCTCAAAAAAAAATCTTTATTTGGTTTTAGTCTAACTAGATTTTAAGACCAATAATTCCTATTATCCTCTTTTTTATAGATTTTTCATTTTTTTTTCCGCACCCGCATCCGCATAAAAAACTTCCTTGTTGTTAAGTGTCAAGAAAGACCTTTTAGGCCGAATACAAGAATGCGTACATCACGAATATTGATTTATATTATTACAATTCTTTTTTCGATCTTCTCCCCCTTTCGCCGAATCCTCTCTATGAACATGGATAATTCCAAAATTCCTTAACCTTAAAAGGAAAGAAAAAAGGATTTCTAGAAAAAGCTTTTCTTCTACAATTACGAGGAGCAGATTTTTAGCCTTTGCATTTAATCGAATTGGAATTGTAAGAATAGGATAAGAATCTCTTTCATGAATTATTAGAAAGAAACCCATCAAATTCCCGATCTAGGGTCCTTTTTACAGATACAGATCTATGGTACATGGTTCTACAGCGAAAAGAAAAAACAAACAAAGAAGAAAGAAATTATCTAGGACTTCATTTTGATACTGATTGAAGTT